GTTTGGGATTCAGAAGTGAAAGAAATCATTTTATCTACAAATAGTGGTCAAATTGGCGTATTACCAAATCATGCTCCTATTGCTACAGCTGTAGATATAGGGATTTTGAAAATACGCCTTAAGGACCAATGGTTAACGATGGCTCTGATGGGCGGTTTTGCTAGAATAGGCAATAATGAAATCACTGTTTTAGTAAATGATGCGGAAAAGGGTAGTGATATTGATCCACAAAAAGCTCAGGAAACTCTTGAAGAAGCAGAAGCTAGTTTGAGAAAAGCTGAAGGAAAGAGGCAAATAATTGAGGCAAATCTAGCTCTCCGACGAGCTAGGACAAGAGTCGAGGCTGTCAGTGCAATTTCATAACTAGTTGGTGCGTTCAAATAAGCAAAAGAGTTTCTGTTTCTAAAACCTATTTTGATTGCATTCACTCGACAGAATCCAATTTTAATAGAACGTAATTCAAAAATGAAATAAATAAAAATACAAAATCTATAAAAATAGAAAAGGGTGGGGCAAAAAACTTATTAGATACCATTGACTCCGGTATCTAATAAGTTCTACCTACTATTGGATTTGAACCAATGACTCCCGCCGTATGAAAGCAATACTCTAACCACTGAGTTAAGTAGGTCATTTATCATCCCAAAGAGAACCAAATGGAACCCATCCCATCGATGGATTATAAATATCATATTGCTTATAAGCAATAATAATTGAACCAATACCACTCAAAAATTTAGGATGTTGGATCATAGAATATTAATATTCATCTTGACAACAAATTATATACATGATAAAATATGCATCACAAGCACTAAGGGCTATAGCTCAGTTGGTAGAGCAACTCGTTTACACGCGCGCCAATGTTTTTCAGGGGAATCCACCATAAATCCAAAAAATGGATCTTATTGAGAAATCGATGTCTTACTCCATAATAACTTTAAGAGAACAATAGCCTGACGAGAGGTTCGGTCCTATTTTAGTGCCCTGTTAGGTACCAAACAGGCCCCATCTTGAGATATTGATAAGGTGAATACCGGTATATTCAATGCCAGGCATAATGAGTATAAGGCCCTCAAAAAATTTCTTTTCGTCCTATGAACTTGAAGGTGTATGAAGTTTCATATTGGATTTTTTAAGCCGAACGATAGAGACTTCATTTAACGTCAAATTAGAGGCCAAAGGCAGACCTACGTCAAAATAACTTCACCTTTGAAACACTTTGGTAGTGCTCCTGAATTAGAATCCCCAATAATGAATCAGAGCACATGGAGCCATCTCCTTATTTTTCTGTCAAGAAAAAAAATATGGCGGATTGGCTGATATTTCTATTCAGTTAATGAAAGAGCCCAATGCAAAAAAAATGCATGTTGAGTCTTTGAAACAGTTCATATCATTTTGATAATAATAAGTTTGATCTGTTTTACCGAGAAGGTCTACGGTTCGAGTCCGTATAGCCCTAGAGCCCTATAAAAAAATGAATAAAATTCATATTTTCATTTGAAATAAAAAATTGTATAATTTAGATTTCTTCATTCTTGTTTGTTGCTTGTAACTGACCGGTTGGTTCATCGAAACAAAATTTGTCCTAAAAACTCACCACTCACGGGAATCGTTTAAAGCATAAAGCAGAACAGAAAAGCCAAAAACGGATTTCAAGGGATCGAATCTATTTTTTCCAAACAAACCCTTAGTCATTAATCATCGGAGGGAAATTCTATAATGAATTTCCCTGCCCACAATCAAGGGGTTAAGCCAAAGATACTCCTTTTCTTTGGTATACCTTATCAATATACCAATACCCGGCGGCGAAGCACACCAAAACAAAAAGGGGGGGGTGGTGGGCTTCTTTTTCTGTATTCAATCAAGAGAAAACCCCACCCAGATCTAATAAACGGAATATACCAACACTAAGATATTCGAAATCCTGAGATGGAAATACCTACCCATTCTCTTACATTTGAATACTTGTTGCATTCTAAATTACTAAGAAAAAAACTCCCGACTCTATTCCTAAAAATGAAAAAATCCAAATTTCGAACTCACATTTTGATAAAGAAAAATCAAAAATTCGAAATTCTTAAACACAAAATAATAATTCTATTTGCTTTCTTTAGGAAGAATCCTGAGCGAAAACAAGAAAATTTGTCTAAGTGTAACATTTAGAGTTATACTAACTAAAGCAATTAAATAAAATTGAACTAAAAAAATGAAGTAGACGGTAAATAGGATTCCGATCAAGTCAGTCGATAAATCTTGAAATGAGATATTGCCTTTGCAATAATCAAAGGAAACTAGACAGTTTGATCAAAATGAATTCTTGTTTTGACTAACTAGTTATCGATCACTTTACAACTTCAATTCGACTCAACCAATCCGGTATATTTTCCACGTTCATAGGAGTGCGTCTATGTTTTTGCTTTACGAATATGATATTTTTTGGGCATTTCTAATAATATCAAGTCTTATTCCTATTTTGGCATTTTTAATTTCTGGAATT